AACCAAGGAGAAAATATAGAATGGGCATGAGGTAATAATTCCATATTGATTCGAATTAATCCATACGCTCCCATTTTTAATAAGATTCCGGCTAGAAGCATACAAGTACTGTAATGTGCTTCTCCATGGGTATCTGGTAACCATGTGTGTAGGGGGATAATGGGCGATTTGACAGCAAAAGCAATAAAAAATCCAATATAGAAGATTATTTCTAAAACCACAGGATATGACTGATTAACTGATGTTTCAAAATTTAATGTTGGTTCATTAGAACCATATAAAGCAACACCCAAAACTCCCATTAAGAGAAAAACAGAACCCCCCGCCGTGTACAAAATAAATTTTGTAGCTGAGTACAGACGTTTCTTTCCTCCCCACATGGCTAGAAGTAGATAAACAGGAATTAATTCTAACTCCCACATGATGAAAAAAAGTAAAAGGTCCCGAGACGAAAATGATCCAATTTGACCACTGTACATTGCTAACATGAGAAAATGGAATAATCTAGAATCTCGAGTAACTGGCCAAGCCGCTAAAGTCGCTAAAGTAGTGATAAATCCTGTTAATAAAATGGGTCCTATAGAAAGTCCATCTATTCCTAATCTCCAATGGAAATCAAAAAAATCGATCCATTTATAATCCTCTACTAGTTGGATTAATGGATCATCCGATTGGAAATGATAACAAAATGCATAAGTTGTTAGAAGGAGTTCTAAAATACATATACATATGGTATACCACCTAATTACCCTATTTCCTTTATGGGGAAGAAAGAAAATTAAAGAACCCGCAAATATCGGAAAAACGACAATTATTGTTAACCAAGGAAAATAATTCGTAGTAAAGACAAGATACACTTGGACCAAAAAAACCCGTGCTCAAAATATTTTTATTTTCGAGCACAGGTTTGTCGGTAAAAAAATTAAATGGATTCAAGTAGAGTTTTCTCGAACGTATCAATAAGCTAGACCCATACTGCGAGTTGTTTCATGCCATAAATAAACTCGGACACTCAAGAAATCTGTTGGACAGGCGGATTCACATCTCTTACAACCAACACAGTCCTCTGTTCGTGGAGCAGAAGCAATTTGTTTAGCCTTACAACCGTCCCAAGGTATCATTTCTAATACATCAGTGGGGCAGGCTCGGACACATTGAGTACATCCTATACACGTATCATAAATCTTTACTGAATGTGACATTGGGTCTATACGTTTTTGAATGTTATAAATTTTCGATCTAGTAAACTTAGAAACGAATCATATATTTAGATACCAGATGAATCAATGAGTTATCATGATTTTCTAATCAACCCCTTTCTGGATTGGTTTATGAGATATGAGAGAGGCCAAAATACTTTGATTTCTTATGTTTTGCAAACAAGATCATACTTTACGTAGTAAACATGCTAATTAAAATTGATTTCTCAATATTAGAATCTAGATGATTAATATTAATTATTCAACAAATTTGATTGGTTGATACGAGTTGATTTTCTGTTACGGTAAATTGAGGAAACAATAGCCAGGCCAATGGCTGCTTCAGCGGCTGCAATAGCTATAACAAAAATTGAGAAAATGTCTCCCTTTAATTGACGATTATCAAAAAAATCAGAAAATGTTACAAAATTTATATTAACCGCATTCAATATAAGTTCAAGACACATAAGGGCTCTAACCATATTTCGACTTGTGATCAATCCATAGATACCGATAGAAAATAAATAGGCACTCAAAACAAGTACATGTTCGAGAATCATTAAACAACTCCTTATCAATCTCGACTCCTTTCAATATGAACAACAATTCAACTAATTTAATTGACTAGTATATAACAAGTATGGAACAAAGAAATAGATTGGTACTAGATTGACCTAAAGTCTTTCTATTTATCCAGCTAGAATTCAAATAGAATTCAAGGAAAATGAATGTGATAAGACAGAACAAAATTTTATTTGAATTCCAAGTTTTAATAGAAATTTTTTATTGACGAGCTACAGCAATTGCACCTATTAAAGCAACTAAAAGGATTATGGAAATAAGTTCAAATGGGAGAAAAAAATCTGTTGATAAATGAATTCCAATTTGTTGACTATTACTTAGAAAATCTTGCTCTATAATCTGGTTTGATCTTGTAGTCCAAATAATCCCGTACCATGACGTATCTGAAATAGTAGTAATTAATGAAATAAAAAGACTTATACAAACCATCGAAGTAATTCCATTTCCTACGGTCCAAAGATGAAAATCCTTGTAATATTCTGAGCCATTCATGAACATCACAGCAAAAATGATTAAAACATTTATAGCTCCTACGTAAATAAGTAGCTGCGCAGCAGCTACAAAATAGGAGTTAGATAGAATATAGAATAACGATGTACAAACAAGAACCAATCCCAAGGAAAAGGCCGAATAAATTGGATTGGGAAGTAATACCACTCCTAGACCCCCTAATATAAGACCCGATCCTAGAAAGACTAAAAGAAAATCATGTATTGGTTCAGATAAATCCATTTTTTATAAAAAATCAAAAACGAAGAATTTCATGACTTTATTGACCTGACCAGGAAAAAAGCAGTTTTTCTATTTTTTATGATACTTTGAAATTGTTAATTGAATGAAAGTCTAATGGGTATGAATTGACGTAGATGCTTTTATTTTATTGGACCACTATCCATTCTTTATTCGTCGAAAGAGTAGTTTAAACCTATCTATTTTTGATATCATTTATATACTTTGAAACCATTACTATTATAATATATAATATTGAAATCGGTTGTGTTTTCAATCTAAATTAAGCTAGGAGTCTCATTAAGCAACCACTAGTTTGAATTGCCCAAGCAAAAATCTCATTGTTTTAGATCCGAACTAAGCCTTCGTAATTCGTAATTTTTTTGAATCGAATTAAGGGTTTATTCATTGTTTATTTGAGGTAAATTCGAAATTGTTCGAATTGTGTAATCATCAATTACTGACATTGGTAAGCGACCCAAAGCGATTTGATTATAATTCAATTCGTGACGATCATAAGTAGAAAGTTCATATTCTTCGGTCATTGATAAACAATTTGTTGGGCAATACTCAACGCAATTACCACAAAATATACAGATTCCAAAATCAATACTGTAATTAAGCAATCGTTTCTTTCGAATATCAGTTTCCAACTTCCAATCAACAACGGGTAAATCTATAGGACATACACGCACACATACTTCACAAGCAATGCATTTATCAAATTCAAAGTGTATTCGGCCTCGGAAACGTTCCGATGTGATCAATTTTTCGTAGGGGTATTGAATAGTTACAGGTAAACGATTTGCGTGGGACAGGGTAATCATGAAACCTTGGCCGATGTATCTGGCGGCTCGTATTGTTTGTTGACCATAATTTATGAATTCAGTTATCATAGGGAGCATATGTTGAATATCTAGAAAAAAGATTTTATGCTTGTTTCTTTCTCTTGTTTGAGACAAGTCGTGAATCTAGGATATTGTGGTCTTTTACAGTGAAAGAAGTTGGGACGAGGTTGTCAATAATAGATTACCTAGAGAAATCGGTAAAAGAAATTTCCACCCAAGATTTAATAGTTGGTCCATTCTCAGCCTCGGTAAAGTCCATCTTGTTGCAATAGGAATGAACAAAAACAAATAAGTTTTGGCTAATGTGATAAAGATACCAATTAGTGTTCCAAAGACTTTACCCCCTTTATTTATGCCAAATAGCTCAGGAACAAATATGTACGGAATAGAAAGATTCCAACCTCCCAAGTAAAGAACTGTTACAAATAATGAAGAAACTAGTAGATTCAGATATGAAGCAATGTAAAATAAACCAAATTTGATACCTGAATATTCGGTTTGATACCCTGCTACTAATTCTTCTTCTGCTTCTGGTAAATCAAAAGGTAATCTTTCACACTCGGCGAGAGAAGAAATTAGAAAAACGATAAACCCGATGGGTTGACGCCACAAATTCCACCCCCAAAAACCATATTTTGACTGCGCTTCCACTATATCAACTGTACTTGAACTGTTAGATAATCATAGTCGATGATAACATCACTGTGCCCATCGCTATTACAGAACCGTACGTGAGATTTTCACCTCATACGGCTCCTCAGAGGTCACAAATAAATCTAAGGGCCCTTTCCTATTCTTTATCTTGATATGTTTGTCAGATAGAGTCAAAATCTATCCTAAGGTCCCAAATTAGACCAATGGAATTCTGTCTGCTATATTTAAAACTAATAAATAAGTGCTTCTGAATTTATCTCATCTTTTAAGAATTTTAATTTTTCTTTGTTGATTAATAACCTTATCATTAAATAAAAAAATGTGCTTTATAGCAATATCACATATACATTTCAACCTCGAATTTTCAATTACGAAAAAAATTAGAGAGTACATTAGTTCATGAATCATGACAAAAATTTTATCTCTCTAAATAGAAATAAAAATGGAATTATAGGAAAGAAAGAATAAAAACAAAAAAAGAAAAAAGGAAGAAAAAAAAAAGACATCCCTCCTTTTTGCTTTTGCAATTAGATTCTTTTCTTTCTATTTCGATTTTTTTATTTCATTCCTATTCTCCTTTCTCAGAAAAAGGGCCTTTAACCAAAGTAAAAGATTACTTCGTTCTTGATAGTTAGTTACTTACTCAGTGGATAGGAACATACTCTGGATCAGAATCATGGGGAGTACTTCTTGATCATTTCTACGAACGTAAAGCCCCAATTTGAATTCCTTTTATGTACAGAAATATCCTCTTGGATAACTTACATAATCTCAATTACTAATCCTTTGTGTATCTTGGTCTTCCTAACCATCCACTCATTTTTTGTTTCAAAAACCTCCCGTTGTGGAAATCCATCTATGGTAATAGACAGTAAAAAATCCATAGAGGTGGTCTTTTGAACCCGCTTCAAGCTATCATGACAATTCACGAATCTTGGGGTAAACAATCTCTCTTGCTTATGTTTACTTTTTTCACCATTTGATTCTTGTACATAGGAAATGAGACTCAACTTTTTTACTGCAAATTTCGAAGCCGTTTTCTTTCACTCATATAACTATCTGGTTTAGTTCATCAACTCAAATGCTGAAGAAAAATAAAAATATATATAGTCAATCAAATCTTTTTATCCTTGTTTCTAGCAAGAAAAGAATTTTGAGAAATTTTAGGTCTCACCGAATCACACGTAGAGATATTGATAACACACATAGAGCTAATGGTATTTCATAACTAATTGATTGAGCAGCTGCCCGTAGACCACCTAAAAAGGAATATTTATTATTTGATCCATACCCCGACATAAGAAGTCCAACGGGAGCAATACTTGAAATGGCAATCCAAAAAAAAACACCAATACTAAGATCGGCTAGAACAAGGTGATCACCAAAAGGAATTACTGAATAACTTAGAAAGATAGATATTACTGCTATGGATGGTCCGATACTGAATAAACGAGTATCTCCTGTAGATGGAATAAGGTTCTCTTTCAAAAGTAGTTTTGTCCCATCTGCTAGAGCTTGAAGAATTCCTAAAGGGCCGGCATATTCAGGCCCGATACGTTGTTGTATTCCTGCAGATATTTCTCTTTCTAACCAAACAATTACTAGTACACCTATTGTGATTCCTAATACAAGAGTCACAATAGGGACAAGCATCCATATGATCCCATAGACTTCTTTTAAGGATTCCAATTTGGAAAAAGAATTGATAGTCTCTATTTCTGTTGTATCAATTATCATTTCAACGATCAACTTCTCCCATAATGATATCTATGCTACCTAGTATTGTCATAATATCAGCCAATTTCATTCTTTTAACTAACTGAGGAAGAATTTGCAAATTGATAAAACCTGGTGGGCGAATTTTCCATCTCCAAGGAAAAACGCTCTGATCTCCTATCATAAAAATCCCCAATTCTCCTTTTGGGGCTTCAACTCTCACATAAAGTTCTTGTTTCGACAATTCAAAAGTTGGAGAAGGCTTTTTACTAATAAACCGATATTCAAAATCATTCCATTCAGGATCTTTTAATCTGTCAAAACGTCGCATTTCTAAATTTTCGTAAGGCCCTCCTGGAATTCCTTCCAGAGCCTGTTGAATAATCTTTATGGATTCTGTCATTTCACCGATTCGTACTAAATAACGAGCTAATGAATCCCCTTCTCGTTGCCATTGAACCTGCCAATCAAATTCGTCGTAAGACTCATAATGATCAACTTTACGAAGATCCCATTCTATTCCGGAAGCTCGTAGCATTGGTCCCGATAAACCCCAATTTAATGCCTCGTCTCTCCCAATAATGCCTACGCCTTCAACTCGTTCTAAAAAAATAGGATTCCGGGTAATAAGTTTTTGATACTCAGCAACCCCTGTTAAAAAATAATCGCAAAAATCCAAACATTTATCTATCCAGCCATAGGGTAGATCGGCAGCCACTCCTCCAATACGAAAAAAATTATGCATCATTCGCATACCGGTGGCAGCTTCGAATAGGTCATATATCAATTCTCTTTCTCGAAAAATATAGAAGAAAGGGGTCTGTGCACCAATATCCGCCATAAAAGGACCGAGCCATAACAAATGAGAAGCTATCCGACTCAACTCCAACATAATGACTCTGATATAGCTAGCCCTTTTAGGTACTTGAATATTGCCTAATTGTTCGGGTCCATTTATGGTTATTGCTTCTGTGAACATAGTAGCTAAATAATCCCAACGTGTTACATAAGGCAAATATTGTATAATTGTTCGGTTTTCCGCAATTTTCTCCATCCCTCTATGTAAATAACCCAATATTGGTTCGCAGTCGACAACATCTTCACCATCTAGAGTAACGATGAGTCGAAGAACACCGTGCATTGATGGGTGCTGAGGCCCCATATTGACTATCATGAGGTCTTTTCTTGTAGTTGGTGCAGTCATAAGTTTTTTAACGATTCATTCTTCCATGAATTACTGAAAGTGAAAAGAAGTTCATCAAAATTTAATCGAAACATATAAGTGAAAATGAAATAACTCTTCAAATTAATCAAATTAATGAGTTTTTGTCTCTCGAATGTCCAACTGATTAATTAATTCTTTATAACGTACTCTATTTTTTTTTGCCAAATAAGCTAGCAGTCGTTGACGTTTTCCCAAAATTTTCTTCAAACCTCTCTGAGATAAATAGTCTTTTTTGTGCAATTCTAAATGTGAAGTAAGTCTCCGTATCTTATTGGTGAAATTGAATACTTGAAATTCAACAGATCCTTTCTTTTCTTCTTGAAAAATAACTGAAATGACAGAATTTTTTACCATAAATGAATTTCCCCTTTCTTTATTTTACAGATATGGATTTTTTCGAATTTTATTGATCAGTAATAATAATGCCAGTAATTTGAACGTGGTATATAGACTTAATTTCTTTATGAACCTCTAATTTTAGCAATTCCAATAAATTAATCAAATTTCAAATTTGATTCAGATAGGAATCCAAAAAGGTGGTAGGTACGTTTTTTTCAGTCACAAAAGCGAATAATTGAAACCTAAAATCCTAAAATGAAGAAGATTCTGTTGATTCATTTCTAGATCTAATCAATACCTTATTTTATTGATTTAGTATTGTCTACTCGAATTAGATTCGAATGAGATGTAAAACAAGGCATGTTTGCATTTGTTTGCTTTCAGATACTCGATACGAGACAGGGTATATAGTACTATCAATTAATTTTCAATCGTGGATACATATGTATCCTTAAGATACTGAAACGGCTACCATTATTGGTATCAAACCAATAACGATTCATACAAGCTAAATCTTCTAATCGATAATTAGGCCAAAGAAAGAACTTAAATTTAATTAATTCATTTTTATCTTTATAAAGGGGTTTCCGTTCACCCAAAAATTGACTCCAGTTTTTTACATTGGTTTCGTTGCAAAATACTGAATTTCTATCGACGACATTCCAATTCAAAGAATTAAAAAAACTTCGAATTCTCAATTCTCTACGACGTCTAGACCATAAAATATTTTCAGGAACAAGCAAATCAAAATGAGTTTTTTCTGTATTTATTCTTTGAGTTTGAGGTTGCAGAATGAATTCGTCAAAATTCTTTTTATCAACATATCTTTGTTCTCGGTATCTTTGATTAGTTTGGTGTTTACTTTTATGAACCAATGAAATACCTATGGTTTGATACATAATAAATTGTCCATTATGTTTTACAGACAACCGAATAGGTTCGATAATTAATACCCCCTTCTTCATCAAGTCTGTAAGAGGTAAATTTGCCTGAATCAGCATTATATCCAAACTCATTTCTCTCCTTTGAATTGACGATATAGTAATTTTGGTTGGATTTATCAGTCGAAGCAGGAGACAATATACCTTGATATTTTCGAGCATTCTTTGATTCAAAGCATCGTTCCATCTTAATTGAAAAAGCAAATAACGTTTCAAGAACAAATCTAGTTCTGCTTCCGTGTTGCTTTTGTATTGTTTTTTATTTTGACCCTTTTTTGTGTCTGATTCCACGTAATCTTTTTCAAGATCGGTTTGATGTTTTGAAAAAACAGGGCTCAGATTTCCTTTGTTTTCTATATCTGATCCACGCTCTCTTTGACTTGGGGGTTCTTTTGTTTCTTGACTTCGATTCTTTATTTTTTTATTTGATGGTAGAAAAAAGTTTTGTTTTTGGTTTTTATTTTGAATAACATTTTCATTTGTATTCAAATTAAAAAGAAGGAATTTGCTTGGTATAATCCACGGTTTTATTTTATAGACATTATAAAGTAGTACAAATTCTGGGAAGAACCAAAATTCCAGATTCAATATGGGACGATTAAATATTTTTTCATTCATTCCCATCCAATCAAAAAATACTTTTTTCGAATTTTTTTGAGTTTTTTCTGGATTTTGATGAGTTGTAAGATAAAAAACCCCTTTTTTCTCAATTTTATCAATTATTTGATAATTATTAATACCAATTTTAGTATTTGGATTACTGTTGGTATCGATCTTAACCCAGGCTTCAATATCTCCTTTTTGTCTAAGAGAAAAATGGATAATTTTCCAATCAAAATATTTTCTATCGAGATTTCTTTCTATATCTAGAATATTGACCTTTCTTAGATAATTATTGATATGAAGATTGACGGGCATATCAACAAAGTTGTGTTTGGACGTGTTGGAATTATACGAAATTTCTAAGTTCTTCTTTACTTGAAAGGGTAATCTAGAAAAAAATGAGTCACTTTTATTTTCATAATTAATTGATTTATATGCTAAAAGACCATATCTATAACATTTTTTAAAATTATCTTTTTGGTTTGATAATGAATAGAGTTCCGAATCATTTTCTTTTTTGTAATGAATTAATTGGTCTTTTTCATATGAATTCCATTTGTTTAAGTTTCTATTTTTATTTTGAGCCATACAACTTTGATTAACCCTAGTTCGCCATTTTTTTGGCATTAATCTAGACCATCTAATCTGAGATAAATCGTATTGATAATGCCATCTTAACCAGTTTTTCCATTGATTGATTCTATAACTCTGAAGTTTCTTATGTTTTAATTCCGAATGAAATATTCCTAGTTTTTTAAAATAGTCCTTTATTTTAGTCTTAAGGAAACAAGACGTTGTGTTATATTGAAGAACAGATCTAAATTTAGACAAATTAATAACTTGGGTTTGTGATAATTTGTAAAATACATATGCTTGTGACAAGTAGGATAAATCACAAAAAATATGTGAATTTTTCTTACTAATATTATAAAGTGACTTTTTTATAGTCGAAATAAAGATAAAGTGAATTTTTTTTTTATTAGTAATTTTTTCTTGATTTATTTCATTATTGGAGATGAATTTCTCAATCAATTTGTTTGTTGATTCAAGAAAGAGTTGTGTAGTAATTCTAGGAATATTAATGATAGATAAAAATAGATCGATGTATAATCTTTGAATGAATAATTTGAGAAAATAATGGAATTTCCATATTACTCGAGTATT